TTAAAGTGCAAATAATATTAAAAAAGCCATCATTAAACAAAATAATCCCATGGCCTCTGAAATAGCAAACCCCAATATTGCATATGTAAATAATTGTTGTTTTAATGACGGGTTTCTTGCGTATCCAATTATCAAATTACCAAAAACTGTTCCTATCCCAGCGCCACTACCGGCCACTCCAATTGTAGCTGCTCCGGCCCCTATAAATTTGGATGCACTTAAAATTTCTGTTGTCATGTTTCTAACTTACTATTAGGTTAATATTAATTTCTATTAAATAAATTAATATAAAAAATTAACTTATTTTTTAAAACTAAGCTTATTTTAATTTTATATTATAAACCTAATAAAAAGACTAAAATTTTCAAATTATTAGGTAAATTGTTTTCTTAATAAAACTAAAAACTTAGTGCTTATAAATAATTAATTTAGTTACTTGGTCCGAGAACATTTTCCAATACCCTCACTATGTTACGACTTACTTCATCTTATTCTCAGGTTTTTATTCTAAAAATTATTTAAATTAATTAGAATTTATTTATTTTTAAACTTTTAAAACATCAATATTAAAAGAAGTTGACGGGCGATTTGTACGAACACTGGCGCCGTATTCACCGAGATCGTCTTTTCTCGATTACTATTAAATCCAACTTCATAATTCATTTCAGAATTAATTTGACTCTTATTTTCATAAGAAATTGTAGCGCATATATTGCCCAAAACATAAGGACCATAAGGACCGGACATCATCCCTTTATATTAACATGTAAATAATATTAGGGGTTATGTTTTTTCCTCACAAAAAAAACTGATGACGGCCATGCAATACCTGTTTATTTATTAAAAATAATTTATTATTAAAATAAACACTCTTTAAATATACAAGTTTTGGTAAGGTTTCACGCGCACCATCGTATTAAAATACACGCTCCTCTAATTAGACAGTGAACCGCCAAATTTTTTGAATTTTAACCTTGCGGTCGTAATCTCCAGGCGGAATATTTTAGTTATATCAAAAATTGAGATTTTTCATATTCATTGTTTACAGTATTGATTACCGGGGTATCTAATCCCGTTTATTCCCAATACTTTCGCGCTTCATCGACAGATTAATATTCTAATTTATTAATTATTTTAATTTTCTATTTAATTAAAAAAATTATTAATATTTTTATTGAATAAAAATATTAGAAAACTAATAAAAAAACTAAAAATTTAAAAGTTTTAGGGGCTTTTACTTAAATAGCAACTTGTTTTCACCTTTGGTGTTCTATTTTATATATACATTTTACCGCTTTATAAACATACCAGTTACCTCTTTAAATCTCTACCACTACGCGCCCTTTACGCCTCTTTATAAAACTTTAACTTTACGTATGGCCGCGTCTGCTGGCACGTAATTTGACAGTTATAGGCGACATCTCTGTGTCATACTTTCATACATTGCACAAAATTATTTACTGCTGCAAAGCTTCTTTTTTCATAAAGTGTGGCTCTCTTGCTACGCATCTTCGGCAAGAAATCTCTTATACCTAATACGACTTTTATTTAAATTTTTTAAAATAAAAATATTACTCACCTTTTCGGGCATTTATAACAAACTTAATTTGTTTTTAATATAAAATTAAGTTTATTATTATAAACCCCTAGCATGTATTTTAGTGCCGCTTGCTTTATATTTCCCCAAAATTAAAGGAATTCTTGTTAATTATTTAATAATTTAATTTTCTATTATAAACTTGTTATTTTTCTTATTACTCCTCAAACATTTTTATTATTAAGTTAGTTAAGAATTAATAACCCCTAAAAATTTTAGGGCTTTTATTAAATTTATAATATTTTTATTGAATAAAAATATTAATAATTTATTAAGAAAATTAGTTCCCCCTAAATTATTAAATAAATTAATACAAATATTATCATAATAAATGCATAATTAAATAAATTTCCAGATTGTAATTTACTTAGTTTCTTTGTTAATTTAGTAAAAACCCTTATTAGCCCCCTTGGCCCGATTATTTCTAATACCCCCCTATCTACTATTTTATAGGAAATATAATAACCAAATTTTCACAAACTTTTGGTCAAAAAATGATTCATTAAGTAATTAAATTGTCAAGCAGAGTTTATAAATGTATATAAAACATGATAAAGACGATATTTTATAAAATTATTATAAATAAAAAAAGCGGACACCCCCCCGACTATGCTAAATAATATCGGAATCATTTTTGTATGTGTATTTATAAAGGGTGTTACCATATTTGATAATAACACTTCTTTCATTATAAACCCATTAAATATACTTCCCAATACTAACCCCATTAACGCCATTATTATATATAAAGAAACTTTTTGTTTTCTTATAAATATCTCTTTTTTTATGTTAGTATTAGTAATAAATACTAAATAAATTAATCTCATTGAATAAAAAGCAGTTAATAATGCAGACATGCTTGCCAATCAATATATAAGCATATATATATATTTTCCATATATTAATTCTAATATTAAGTCTTTAGAATAGAAGCCAGTTAAATAAGGTGTTCCCATCAATGATAGGGCCCCTATCATTGTTATAATAAAAATTAAAGGAAGGGGTTTAATTAGCCCCCCCATTTTTCTTATATCTTGCTCATCATTGACAGCGTGAATAATCGCGCCCGCACTTAAAAATAAAAGAGCCTTAAAAAAAGCATGATTTACTAAATGAAACAAACTTACAGAATAATATGAAACCCCACAAATCATTACCATATACCCTAATTGACTACAAGTAGAATAAGCTATTACTTTTTTTAAATCATTTTGTACTAACCCTATGGTGGCGGAAATAAATGCCGTTAGCCCCCCTATTACCGACATTAATATTGATATTAACGGAGCAGTTTCAAATAAAAAAGCAGATCTTATAACTAAGAAAACCCCCGCAGTCACCATAGTTGCCGCATGAATCAAGGCCGATACGGGAGTAGGGCCCTCCATTGCATCTGGCAATCATGTATGCAACCCTAGTTGGGCGGACTTCCCAATTGTAGCGATAAATAATAATAAACAAATTATTTCAATTATTTGTTTGCTATTCTCTTCCAAATAAATATTACTAAGTATTTCAAATTCTAAGGAACCAAAATATTTTAAAATTAAAAATATTGCTAAAATTAAGCCCATATCCCCCACTCTGTTTATTAACATGGCTTTAATCGCGGCCTTATTCGCTTGTATTCTTGTAAATCAAAAGTTTATTAAAAGATAAGAACACAACCCCACCCCCTCTCAACCAATAAATAATTGAAGATAATTATCACTTGTTACTAATACAATCATTAAAAAAGTAAACAATGACAAATAACTCATAAATCTTGGAATGTGCGGATCTTCTTTCATATAGCCCAATGAAAAAATATGCACCATGGCTGAAATACTGGTTATTATTACTAACATAATGGCAGTTAAACTATCAAATTGTAATCCAAAACTTATTATTAAAATATCCGTGTTTATTCATTTTCCTAATTTTAAAAAAACCACACTCCCACATAATACAACTTCATAAAATATATAATAAGCAACCCCGGCACTAATAATAATACAAATAGAAGAAAAAAGGCCCGCACCTTTGGTGCCTATTTTTCTCCCAAATAATCCGGTAACACTCGCACTTAAAAATGTAATAAATATAATTAATAAATACATTTATTAAAAACAAAATAAAAACTAAATTTCTGTTTTTTATAATAACAATAATATTAGGCTTTTCTAAACACAATTTAATTTTATATTTAATTTTTTTAATAAATTAAAAAAATTATTAATATTTTTATTCAATAAAAATATTAGAAAATTAATAAAACAATTTAATTGTTTGTTTTAGTTAATAATTTTAATATTTTAGTTTTATATTATAAAATTAATAAAAAAACTAAACCTTTCAAATTTATCGGGGCTTTCCTTAAATCACTATCGCCTTTAATTAAGAAATGGAAGATATGAGCTTCCGCTTTATCATTTGAAGTGATACGGCCTTCATTAACCGAATTTCTTAATTTTTATAAATTAAATAAATTGTTATTATTAATTTCTTTTTCTAAATAAATAATCCGTGGGTTAGTCTTAACAAGATATTCGGGCAAATCATTAAAAAAAGAACAACATAAAAACTCCCCCCTATTATTATCGCTCGTTTTAAATTTAATGTTCCATTTTTAACATATATATTATTTATATTTAAAACTTTATTTCATATAAATAAAGCAGAGTCTATTTGAAAATAAATTATTTTCACAACTCGAACATAATTTATTCCAGCTACAACAGAACTAACCACTGCTATTATAGACATTAAATAATATTGATTTATTATCCCGGCCTGAATAATTAACCACTTATTTAAAAACCCTATCAAAGGGGGAACACCCGCCATTGATAAAAAAACTAAGGATAAGGTTCCCCCTATCACCGGGTTTAATCTAGACACATTACTTAGCTCAGACAAAAGATTTTTTTTTAAATTTAATGATAGTATTATTGAAAAACTACATATAACCATAATTGTATAAATTATTATATATACAAGACTTGCTTGATAGCCCTCTAAACACCCATTTCCAACTCCAAAAACTATAAAGCCCATATGTCCTATGCCACTATAAGCCAATAAACGTTTTATCTTGGTTTGATTTAACCCCCCGATGGCCCCAACTATCATCGACAAACCAGCACAAATTATAAGGATATTGTATATTGGTCCTATTTGCGCGAGTATAGAAAACATTCCTATTTTCGGAACCGTTGCCACTAAGGCAGTTACTGCCGTTGGTGACCCCTCATAAACATCTGGTGCCCACATGTGGAACGGTGCGACTGATAATTTAAATAACAAAGAAATTGTTATTAAAGTTTTACCCGCATTTTCATTAATTTTGGTTAATTCTCCCCCTTGAATACTTATTTCACTTGTGAGCCCGTAAATCAACACACAACCAAATAAAAATAAACCAGAAGACACTGCTCCCAACACAAAATATTTTATTCCTGCTTCTGCCCCCAAAACACTGTTTTGTTTTATCGTTATTAAAATTAATAAGGATAACGTTAACAACTCAATTGACAAATAAACTGTTAATCAATTTTCGGAGGAAACTAAAAATATTGAACTTAATATTACAACCAATATTAACACTGGCACAATATTACTACTTTTTTCTTTTTCCCCATTTTTATTTATTAATAAAATTAAAAGGCCCCCAAATATTATTATTATTTTTGATACCATGATTCAATTATTTGAAACTAAAAAGCCATTAGTTATTTCATAAAATTGAGAGTAATCGCTTTTATTATAAAACTGTAAAACAATCATTATGATTACCACCCCCATAGAAAGCTTTAATGTAAAATATTGTATTCCATGTATAATTAAATAAAGAATTGTGAGGCTTAATAAGCCCTCGGGACTTACTATTATTTTAATATACTCCTCCATTTTAATCTCAATAATAATATTTATAAAAACTAAATTTATTTTAATTTTATATTTAATTTTTTTAATAAATTAAAAAAATTATTAATATTTTTATTCAATAAAAATATTAGAAAATTAATAAAACAATTAAATTTTTTTATTTTTCCCCCGAAAGTCTTAAAAGCGCCCCAAATTAATTTAGTTTATATTTAATTTTTTTAGTAAATTAAAAAAATTATTAATATTTTTATTCAATAAAAATATTAGAAAATTAATAAAAAAACTAAAAGTTTTAGGTTCTGTTAAATCAATTAATCCGAATATCAAGTAAAGACGAGAATCGAACTCGTAATCCCAGATTATGAGTCTGGTAACAGACCTTTTGTTATCTTTACATTTTTTTAGTTATTAAATAATTTGTTATTAGAAACTTTTTATTAATAAAGATTAACTAAGTTTGGGGGGTGTTAATAATTAGTTTTACGTTTTTTTAAGAATTTGTTTTTTATCCCAAATAAACAGATGGCCCTATTTCACTTAGCAAATAAAAGGGAAAAACACCCATTAAATATATTATACTTATTAATAATAACAGAATATAGGCTTCGCGCCGGTTTAAATCTCTAGAATATAATAAATACTGTGATGGCCCACCAAAACTTATTCTATTGTNTAAATATATAGAATAGCCGACAGAGATAATTATACCCATAGAGGCACATAGCCCTATAATAGGGCTGCAATCAAATGCAGCAAATAAACATATAAACTCTCCAATAAAATTACAACTTAAAGGAATAGCAATATTTGCTATTATTAATAAAAATAGCGCCCCGCTAAATAACGGCATTGTTATTACCATACCACGATAATATCGTATCAATCGTGTGTGGTGCCGTTCATATAAAAAAGTAACTATTATAAATAAAGAAGAACTTACTACGCCGTGCGCCAACATTAAATAAATTGCCCCTAACAAGCCCATCACATTTTTGCTAAATATCCCAATTATTACAAGTCCCATATGAGTGATAGAAGAATACGCGATTATTCTTTTCAAGTCTACTTGTCTACAAGTGGATAGGCCCCCATATATTATCGCTAAAACACCTAATGTTAAAAGAAAAGGAGAAAAATACTCGGCTGCTATTGGGAATAACGACCAAGAAAATCGAATAAAACCATACCCCCCTAATTTCAACAAAATTCCAGCCAAAATTACTGAACCGGCCACAGGCGCTTCTACATGTGCCTGCGGTAACCAAATATGAAATGGTACTTTAGGTATCTTGATTGCCAAACTAAGAAAAAAACTTAAAAATAGAATATATTGAATCTTTTTATCAATTTTTAAAGAACAAAGAACCTGATAATCCGTTGTACCTGTCCACGCATATAACATAAATATCCCCAATAACATAAAAACAGAGCCAAAAAAAGTATAGAAAAAAAAGTAATAAGATGCCATTACTTTTTCTTCCCGGGCCCCCCAAATACCAATTATAATAAACATTGGAATTAACACCCCCTCAAAAAATAGATAAAACCCTATTAAATCCAGTATTGTAAATACACCCACTAATAATATTTCAATACAAAATAAACATATTAAAAACTCTTTAATTAAATATTTAATAGAGTCTCAACTAACTAAAACACAAATTGTTATTAAAAAGGCAGTTAGTATCACAAAAAAAATAGAAATTCCATCAACAGCAAAATTTATTGAGCCAAATACCGGATCCGTTCCGGGTCAATTAACTTTTATATTTGTTTGAAATTGGCCACTTTTATCTAAGCTCCCCAATAGGGCTATTGTTCCTGATAAGACGATAATGGATCAGTTTAAGGCGACTTTTTTTAACCTAGTGGTTAAATCTTTCGGTATAACCATAAGATGCGCAATTGCTAAAAAAAGCAATCAAAAGATNTATTTTAACATTTAAATGTATTTATAAAACTAACTGTAGTCTTTTTTATTAAATTTATAATATTTTTATTGAATAAAAATATTAATAATTTTTTTAATTTATTAAAAAAATTAAATATAAAATTAAAATAAACAGACAATAAATACTTTTTTATTATTAAATAATAACTTATTATTACTATTTAATAATAAAATTTTTACTTTTTTTATTATTAACTGCCCCACCAATACATAAAAATAAACAAAAATAACCAAACCACATCAACAAAATGCCAATATCAAGCTGCAAGCTCAAACCCTATTGCTTCTTCTTTAATAAATTGGTAATTGATGGCCCGAAATAAACAAACTAATAAAAATATACTACCTATTAAGACATGTGCGCCATGGGCACCAGTAGTTAAAAAGAAAGTCGCTCCATATATTGAGTCTGAAATTGCAAAGGGTGCGGCAAAATATTCTACACCTTGGAAAACTGTAAATATTAACCCCAAGACAACTGTCACTAATAAGCCAACAACTGTTAATTGTCTGTTTCCACTAATTAACGCGAAATGTGCCACAGTCACGGTTACCCCGGAACTTAATAAAATCGCGGTATTTAGTAGTGGGATTGAAAAAAAATTTAATGGATATGTGCCCTGAGGCGGTCAAACAGCCCCTATTTCAACAGTGGCATTTAAACTACTATGAAAAAAAGCTCAAAAAAAAGAAAAAAATAAACAAACTTCTGAAACTATAAACAATATCATCCCATACTTTAATCCTTGTTTCACAATTAATGTGTGGTGCCCTTGGAAGGTCGATTCACGAATAACATCTCGTCATCACACTGCCATAGTAAAAACTAGAGTCATTAGCCCTATAAATAAAACCCCCCCCCGATTATAATGAAAGAACAATATAAACCCAGTTGTTGTAAAAAATGCCCCACAAGCCCCTATATAGGGCCAAGGGCTTGGTTCTACTAAATGATAGGGAGAATAATTTTTATCCATTGATTTTAATTTATTTTAGAAAACCTTAAATTATTAAGTAACTTGTTTTATAAATTAAGATTCTCTTTTTATAACTTTTTTCTTATTAATTTCGTTAATAGTTCTTCTTATTAATTAAGTTTATATTTAATTTTTTTAGTAAATTAAAAAATTTATTAATATTTTTATTGAATAAAAATATTAGAAAATTAATAAAAAACTAAAAATTTTAAAGTTTTAGGGGCTTAGCTCTCTATTAATAATAATAGAGCTGCTTATTATTAACTAAATTAATGTAATTTTATTGTGTCTGTAAGATATATTGTTGTTAATAAACAAAAAACATATGCTTGTATAATCGCAACTGCCATTTCTAATACTACTATAAAAAATAGAATTAATATTAAAAAGATGCTTGATATAACCCCCCCCATCGCCAATATATTAAACACAAACCCAGATAATATACCAAATAACAAATGCCCAGCAGAAAGATTAGCCGCCAAACGAACACCCAAAGAAACCGCCCTAGTTAGATAACTAACGGTCTCTATTAAAATAAGAGCCGGCCCTAAGATTAAAGGCGCGCCCCCCGGCATTAAAATACCAAAGAAATTTCATTTAAATTTTATTCCCCCCAATAAGGTCGTCCCAATTAAAATCGAAAAGGACAACCCAAAGGTTACTATTATGTGCGCTGTAACAGAAANGACATACGGAAACAGGCTTATATAATTAAGAGCTCCTATAAATAAAAATAATCCAAGTATNAAAAAAAAATAACCATTTCCTTGATTTCCTAAATTTTCTTTTATTAAACTATATATGTTTTTAGTTACCTGCTCTATTATTATTTGAAGCNGCCCTGGTATTAATCTTTTTTCTTTTAAAAATAATCATAAAATAATAACTACCCCGATTGCCATTATTGACATATTTGTCATAGAAATTATAGAATTTTCATAAGATATCATTAATAGGCTAATTATATTAAATTGATCAAAATATGCTACAANCATTTAATTAATGTTAATATTTTTAAGTGTTATAATACAAAAAACTAAAAAGTTAAATTTTTAGGTTTTTCTATTAAATTTATATTATAAAATTAATCTGTTGCTGACTTAATAAAAAATTGTTTTTATTAAATTTATAATATTTTTATTGAATAAAAATATTAATAATTTTTTTAATTTATTAAAAAAATTAAATATAAAATTTTTTATATTTTATAAATCATATTAAACTACTATATTAATTAATATTTTTATTAAATATTAGCCTTTTAAAAAGTTTAAAGATTTAACAGCGATGGTCCCCCTTAATCGATAATAAGCAATTAATATTGCTAACCCGATAGAAGATTCTGCTGCTGCAATGGCTATTATCATAATTACAAAAATTTGCCCAATTATATTTTCTAAATAAACTGAATTTATTGTAAATAATAAAGACACAGCCAATAACATTAACTCTATTGACATTAATATTATCATTAAATTACTTTTATTTAATATGATCCCCCAAACACCCAATATAAATAATACTATACCAGTAACTGTACACATTGTGTTAATTCTTTTTAATATTAATAAAGCCGAACCTTATTAAGGAATTATTAATAAATAATAAGAGAAAGATTAATATTATTCTCATTCTAGCCCCCCGAGGGCCCACTCATAAATTAATCCAATAGTTAAAATTATTAGAAATATTATAATTAATATAATTCCCTGCAAACCAATTAACCCGTAGCTTGCGGCCCAGGGGTATAAGAAAGATATTTCGATATCAAATATCATAAATAAAATACCCACTAAAAAAAAACGAACAGAAAAGGGAACCCTCGAAGACTCAAAGGGGTCAAACCCACACTCATATATTGATGTTTTCTGTAATTCTGGATTTCTTTTATTTAAAAATAAAGAGGCCCCCAATATTATCAATGATAATAAGCAACTTAAAATAATTATATATAATAAACTAACTAACTCTATGCTCATTTATATAAAAACTTCAAAATTTTAGTTTTTTTATTAATTTTATAATTTAAAATTAAATTATTATTAATAATGCTTTCATTTAGGTTTTATAATGAGATTTTTTAGTAAAAACAAGTTTTTATTAAATTTATAATATTTTTATTGAATAAAAATATTAATAATTTTTTTAATTTATTAAAAAAATTAAATATAAAATTAAAAGAAAAATATTAATTTAAAACCGATTAATTTGTATATACATATTTTGTTTCTTGGCCCCACTATTTAACTCCCGGGCCAAAACAATTACCCCAATCATTGCCACCAATAAAATATAACTTACTAAAATTATTAAATAATAACACCCGGAGTATAACTCGATTCCAATTAATTGAATATTTGATAAACAAGTTATAGGATCTCATCGAAATCCCCCAACGAAAGCAGATTGCCCCAAAATTATAAGAAAAAGGAAAGCACTTATAAAAAGTCCCGGGCCCAAGGTTTTGACTTTATTCATTTCATTAGTTAAATTATTTAAATTTAACATCATAATTACAAATAAAAATAAAACTGAAATTGCTCCCACATATATTATTATTAATATAAAAGCAAGATAATCTNCTTTTAATCAAAAAAAGATTCCGGTTACACTGAGAAAGGCACCAATTAATCAAATTACTGAATGAACCGCATTTGTTGTTAATATGACCATTAATCCGCATATTATCGCTAATAATATAAAAAAATATAATATATCCATTGTTAAGTTATTTACTTTAGGTTTTAATCTAACTTCTTATGTTAGTAACCCCCCAAATTAGAAAGAGGCTTATTATTAAATACAATTATTTATGAAAATCAATAATATTAATTTAATAATAAAATAACTTATTTTCTAAATAACCAATAAAAGGTATTATTATTAAAAAGTAAAAAAAGTAAAACATAGCGGCTAGCTGTCCTATTAAAATATACGGCTCCTCCACTGGCCGCCCACCTATTATGGTTAATAACAAGAAATCAAATATTAAACACCAAAAGAATATTTTACTAAGAGGTCTAAAAGAAAGTGTTTTTAATTTACTTTGGTGTAAATATGGTAGTAAAAATCACACCACTAAACTACTAACTAATGCTATTACCCCGCCTAATTTATTGGGAATAGAGCGCAAAATTGCATACATAAATAAAAAATATCATTCTGGTTTTATATGTACCGGAGTTATTAAAGGATCCGCAGTTTTAAAATTCTCGGCATCCCCCAACAAATAAGGAACCAAAAATATGATGCTTATTCCTAATAATAATACCAATAAGCCGCCAGACAAATCTTTTATTATAAAATATCAATGAAACGGTATTTTATCTACATCGCCTCTTACTCCGACTGGGTTACTTGAGCCCCCCACGTGTAAAAATATTAAATGGATAATCATTAATCCAACTAATATAAATGGAAATAGATAGTGTAAGCTATAAAAACTATTTAAAGTAACAGCAGACATACTATACCCGCCCCACAATCATATAACAATATGTGTTCCGACATAGGGTATAACTGAAAAGAAATTAGTAATCACAGCCCCGGCTCAAAAGGACATTTGTCCCCAAGGAAGAATATAACCAAGAAAGGCAGTTGCCATCATCAATAAAAATATGATTACCCCCACATTTCATACCTCTTGTTTAATATATCCCCCGTAATACATGCTTCTCCATATGTGAATATACACACACAAAAAAAAAATAGCCGCTCCATTCGCATGCAATGATCTTAAATAAAACCCATTATTTATATCTCAAATAATTTTAGTAACAGAAAAGAAAGCTAAATCCCCGGCGACACAATAAAACATCCCTAAAAAAATTCCTGTTATTATTTGCAATATTAAAAACGCGCCCAATAATGAGCCCCAATTTCATAAATAACTTATGTTAGAAGAAACAGGTAAATCAATAACCATCCCATTTACTATTTGAATAATCGGGTTATGTTTTCTAAAGGGTGTTTTTATCATTTTAGTTTTGTTTATTTATAAACAAATTTAATAAATTTCTTTAATAGTTTTTTATTAAATAATTAATATTAACTATTTATATTTAATTTTTTTAATAAATTAAAAAAATTATTAATATTTTTATTCAATAAAAATATTAGAAATAATTAAAAACTTTTTAATATTTTAATATTTTAATAAAAAGGTTTAAATGAGATGAAGAATTAGATTGATCCAAGCTCGTCTCTACAAACTCTCTTGGTTTTATTTGTTTTTGTGTTTTAGGCAAAAAATATAGTATTAACATACTAAATAATAAGAATAATCCCCCTAATGTCCAAAAATATTGGGTTAAAAAACTAACAGCATCTAGTTGAGGCATTGGCCTATTAATCGTTAATATTTTCTCGTTAAGTTTGTATTTAGAAAAACACAAAATCTTATTAATTCTTAAATTTCTATTTAATTTTTTTAATAAATTAAAAAATTTATTAATATTTTTATTCAATAAAAATATTAGAAAATTAATAACAAATTAATTCTTCTTAAAACTCATATTAACTAATATTATTTGTTTCTATTCAATTCGTATATTTTTTTAAAGACACTGCTTCTATAACTATAGGCATAAAAGAGTGATTTGCGCCACAGATTTCGGAACATTGTCCATAAAATACCCCTGGTCTTTTTATAACTAAATTAGTTTGATTTAGTCTTCCCGGTATTGCATCCAGCTTAATTGACAGCGAAGGAACAGCAAAAGAGTGTAACACATCAGCTGCTGTTACTAATATACGTATTTGTCGCCCAACTGGCACAACTACTTTATTGTCGACCTCTAATAATCGTAAATCTTTCTTATTTAAATCTGTTACACCTATTACATAAGAATCAAATTCTAAAGAATTATTACTATAGTCAGAATATTCATAGGACCAATATCATTGATGTCCAATCGCTTTTAAAGTTAATTCCGAATTACTTTCCTCTTCTATTAAATATAATAGTTTAAGCGAGGGGAAAGCAATAAATATTAAGATTATTGCTGGAATTAACGTCCAAAAGATTTCTATTATTGCCCCTTCAATTAACCCTTGTTTATTATATGTAATACTTAAGGTTCTAAAAATTAGTCCTAACACTGCTGTCAAAATTATTATTAAAATAAACATAATTTGATCATGAAAAAAGATTACCTCTTCCATGATAGATGAGCCAGCACATTGAAATCCTAGTTGTCACAATCCCGGGGAATTTTTAACTAAAGCCATCATTTTTATAATTAGTTCTTAATTTACTAAGAATTTCGTTAATTTTATATTTAATTTTTTTAATAAATTAAAAAAATTATTAATATTTTTATTCAATAAAAATATTAGAAAATTAATAAAAAACTAAAACTTTAAAAGGTTTAGAGTTATCTAAATAACTTAATACCATTTAGGAAAAATAAAGTTACTTTTTTAAAAACAAAATAAATAGCCGTTGAATCCAATCAAAATCACAGAAACAAAAATAACAGCACTTAAGCTTAAAGGCAAATATGATTTTCATAAAAGACCCATTAATTGATCATATCGTATTCGGGGGAAGGTCGCTCGAACCCATATAAAAAAAAACACAATAACAACAACTTTAATACTCAATCAGGCCCCGTGAGGGATCGGCAGAAACATTAAAAGTGGGAGCCACCCGCCAACAAAAAGCAATGCCCCCAATGTTGACATTAAGATAATATGAGCATACTCTGCTAAAAAAAATAAAGCAAAAGATATTGAAGAATACTCGACATTAAATCCAGAAACAAGCTCGGACTCTCCCTCAGTTAAATCAAAAGGCGCCCTATTTGTTTCGGCTAATACAGATATAAAATACATTATCCCAATAGGAAACAAAGGGATAAGATAATATATTGCCTTTTGGGCCAAAACTATTTTAGTTAAATTAAAAGACCCCGCACATAAAATTACCGTAATTAGGATTAATCCAACAGCCACTTCATAGCTAATCATTTGGGCCGCAGCCCGAATTGCACCATCAAAGGCATATTTGGAATTACTTGCTCAGCCAGATATTAATATTGCATAAACACTAATTGAAGATATGGCAAAGATATAAAGAAGGCCCAAAGTTAAATCACTTAACACAATCCCCGGGCCATAGGGAATTACCCCCCAAGCAATTAAAGCCAATAATAATGACAATATTGGCGCAAGAAAATACATAAATATATTTGCATGGTTAGGGATAATAGTCTCTTTAAAGAATAATTTAACCCCATCTGCTATTGGCTGTAATAAACCATAGAGCCCAACTATGTTTGGGCCCCGCCGGCGCTGAATATAACCTAACCCCTTTCGCTCCCCCAAAGTAAGATAAGCAATTGAAATTATTAATGGAACTAAAATAATAATTATTTTTAAAATTAATTCGCTTCACATAGTTTGTTTATTTAATAAAAATAATTTAGAAAATAAGTTATTTTATTATTAAATTAATATTATTGATTTTCATAAATAATTGTATTTAATAATAAAATAACCTTTTTTTCTTAAATAAACATAAAATAATTGTTATTTATTTAATTTTATAAAAAAAGCCGGCTCATTATAAGTATGAAAAGCTGGGGGTGAGCTGTGCAATCACTCCAAGGACACATAATACTTGTCACTATACCACTCTGAAAATTCTTCTTTTTTATTATAAGCATCATATATTATATAAACAAATCATATAACCGCAATAATTGACAAAATCGACCCCAAAGAGCTTATTGAACTTCACCCTGCAAAACTATCAGGAGAATCCGAATACCGCCTAGGAAGGCCAGCTAATCCTAAAAAATGTTGGGGGAAAAAGGTTAGATTAACCCCAAAAAACATTAATCAAAAATGACTTTTTCCATAAAATTCGTTGTAACAATATCCGGTTATTTTACCAAATCAATAATATATCCCCCCAAATATAGCAAATATTGCCCCCATTGACAGAACATAATGGAAGTGCGCCACCACATAGTAAGTATCGTGTAAGGCGATATCTAAAGAACTATTTGCTAAAACAATCCCTGTAAGGCCCCCTATTGTAAATAAAAAGACAAACCCTATGGCCCATAACATCGGTGTGTTTAGTATCAAAACTCCCCCCAATGCTGTCATTATTCAACTGAATATTTTTATTCCAGTGGGGACCGCGATTACCATAGTTGCAGCAGTAAAATAGGCTCTTGTATCTACATCCATCCCAACAGTGAACATGTGATGAGCTCAAACAATAAACCCCAACACACCGATAGACACTAGGGCATAAACCATCCCCAAATACCCAAATATGGGCTTATTGCTAAAGGTTGGAATTATTTGAGAAATAATACCAAAACCAGGCAATACTAAGATATAAACTTCCGGATGGCCGAAAAATCAAAACAAATGTTGAAATAGAATTGGGTCCCCCCCACCAGCCGGATCAAAAAAAGATGTGTTAAAGTTTCGATCCGTCAGCACCATTGTTATCGCCCCGGCTAACACAGGCAAAGACAATAATAATAAAAAAGCTGTTACTAATATTGATCAAATAAATAAAGATAATTTACTCATATTTAAACCAGCCCCCCGCATATTTATTATAGTAGTAATAAAATTCATTGCCCCCAATATTGAAGATATTCCCGCCAAATGTAAACTAAATATTACCATGTCTACCGACCCGCCTGAATGCGCTTGTATCGCCGATAAAGGAGGATAAAGAGTTCATCCTGTTCCCGCCCCTTGTTCAACAAAAGCAGAACCCAATAATAAGATAAAAGCCGGCGGCAGTAACCAAAAACTTATATTATTAAGCCTAGGAAAAGCCATGTCCGGCGAGCCTATATATAGGGGGATTAGTCAATTACCGAAACCCCCAATCATTACCGGCATCACTAAAAAAAATATCATGACTATTGCATGCGCTGTTACTATCACATTATATAGATGATCATCCCCTAACATAGAGCCAGGAGAAGATAATTCTAACCTAATTAACATACTAAATGCAGTCCCCACCATACCAGCAAAGGCCCCCAATAATAAATATAACGTACCTATATCTTTATGATTAGTAGAAAATAATCAACGTTTCATTTAATTTCACTTAGTGTTTAGAACAAATAAATTTCGGGTTTTTCTTAATTAAATTTATAATATTTTTATTGAATAAAAATATTAATAATTTTTTTAATTTATTAAATAAATTAATTTTTAATAAAAATAAAACAATTAAATTAAAATTAGTATTGTTGTTATAACTCAACTAACCTCTTAGTAAAAACATATTTAGTTTTTAGTAATAATTTAGTTTTTAAATGATTTTTATTATTATTTAGTTAGTGATTATTAAGAATAACCATTATTAACTAACTTAATAAGAGCCACTTATATTTATAAACACACAAGAATAACTTAATATTATTTTAGTTAAACATAAATCCTTAAGTTTTTGATTTTTTGATTAATTAAGCGTTTTAAACGACTGTTTAAAATAGTGAGTTTCTCACTTGAGATGTTTTCAGTGATTAACCTTTTGTCTTAGCTACTCAACAACAAGAAGTAATTGACTCACCATAAGACACTTTTATTTGGTCCTTTCGTACTAAAATATAAACCATTTTATTAAATTGTAGATAGAAACCGACCTAGCTCACGCCGGTCTGAACTCAAATCATGTGCGGTTTTAATGGACGAACAGTCCAACCCTTGGGAGCGGCTACACCCCCAGGATACCACAATTCAACATCGAGGTGGCAAACTTCGTCATCGATATGGGCTCTCAAACGACATTACCCTGTTATCCCCGCAGTAACTTTTCTCCGTTGTTCGTTAATCCTCCCACTTTTAATTAACGGGTCACTATAACTCACTAAGGGCTCTCTAATCTTAATTATTGGTAATAATAAAGATTATTAAGTTTAGTGTCAGTTAGGATCGTTTCCCTTACTGTCAAGCTTTTAATTATAAATTATTTACTTTATGTCCCCCTTTGTTACTTTTTAAAAGGGTGTCGCCCCAACCAAACTGTCTGATTTCTACATAATTTTATTAAGAAAATACCAAAAATACTCTTATTATTAACTAATATAAATATATATAATATTTTTATTGAATAAAAATATTAATAATTTTTTTAATTTATTAAAAAAATTAAATAGAAAATAACAGGTTTCTATTATTATTTAATTTATTAATATAATTATTAACATTTTTTAATAAATTTTTTATAAAAATTAACAGTAAAGCTCACGGGGTCTTCTCGTCTAACAACTTTGCATAGCATCTTCACTATGATTTCAATTTCACTGGACTTAGTCTTGAGACAGTGAGACACTCGTTACACCCTTCATACTTGCTAATAATTAGTTAGCGATTAATTGCGCTACTTTCACACGGTCAAAATACCGCGGCCATTTAATTGATTTTTCTCTAATAACGCTAATTATTGAGTTATAACTCAACCATGGGGCAGGCATCACTTTCAATATTTGCTGAAAGCTAGGTTTTTGGTAAACTGTCGGCGCCCCCTCTTTTCTGCCGGTATGTTCGTTATTTAATAATTTATTAATAATAGACTAAATAACACAATATACCCTCTTTTTTCGAAACCTTACAAGAGCAATTTGCCGAGTTCCTTAAGACTAATTTTTCCACATTTTTGCCCACTTTTTTTAGTTGGTACAGTTTATTTTTTAACTTTTTCAGTTTTTATTAAATAACTTATAAGTTTCTTATAACTAAATAGTTCTTTATAGACTTATAATTTAATTTAAATTTTTCCAGATGTCTCGACATATCTCTTTTCGATACATTAATCTTAAAGGCTGTTTAACCGGTTCAAATTATTGTTCAACCGGACCCCCTGGGCTTAAATAATGTTTAATATAAGCTTATTTTAATAATTAATTATTATTTGGGGCCCGAGACTTATTAAGCAATTGTTCCTTAATAAGGTTCGGCTTTATTAAAAAGAATTTTGTTTCTCCCCAATTGCACTTATTAATACATTATATTTTACTCATGTTCGTATTATCACTTTTAATATAAGCTATCGCTTATTATTTTACAAAACGTTCTGCTACCAATATTCTTAATTTATTATAGAGCCCCCTTAAAGCCTTGAGCGCTTTCATAAGAAACAAGACTATAAATTAATAGATTTAGAGTTTTAATTGAATTTATTTTAATTTATTTAATAATAAAAGAGGAAGCTCTTAAAAGCCTACCAATCGCTATTGGGTTAGGCCGTTTATTTTATATTTAATTTTTTTAATAAATTAAAAAAATTATTAATATTTTTATTCAATAAAAATATTATAAATTTAATAAAAACAGTGTTTTGGTATTTTGATTAATAAATAAATTCAGAAATCACAATAACAATTCAATAAGCACCTTTTAAATTAAAAAAAATAATAAACTAACATAGCCACCTTAATTTTCAGATTAAATAGACTTTTGGAGTAAACTATTACGTAATTTTTATAAGATGGCTGATTTAAAGCCCACTCTCCCCTTATTTTTGCCTTATTATCTTTTAACACTTAGCTTTTGTAAGTGATTTTAACTTCTAATCTGGGCTGTTCCCCTTTTGACAATTAACCTTCTCGCTCATTGTCTGTTTCTTATATTTTTTTTAATATCTTGCTAAAACTTTTTAGTTTTTTCTTAATTTTATATTATAATATTAAGAATAATATTAACTAGGTCTATTTCTTTTATTGCAATATAACACACTACTTTATAGTTTTCGCAGAAAACCAGTTATCTCCAAGTTCGATTGGATTGTCACCCCTAATCGCAAGTCATCCGAGATTTTTGCCACAATCACCGGTTCGCTCCTCCATAGTATTTTCATACCTTTTCAAGCTGCTCACGACTAGATCACTTGGTTTCGGGCATATTCGACTATCTGCTATTAAGGTTATTAAATATCTAATATAAACCTAAGAAACTTAGCTCGTTTTCACTATGCCTTCATTTATTTATTTAAGCTTGCCGGATAAATATCTCACGAACCCATTATACAAAAGGTACAACGATTTCGTTTGCTTTATTATGAAGTTTTGATCTTTTCAAACTCTCTTTCAACTTTCCTTCACAGTACTTTCTCTATTGGTAGGCTTTCGAAGGCTAACAAAGCCAATATGGCTTAACTTTAACAATTAAGAACTATTAGGCTCGTTTAATTTGGATGCGTGGTCCACCCCTTATAATTATATAATAACTAGGTAATTAATTAAAAATCGCATGGGGCTGTTACCCGCCTTGGTATTTCTAAACACCTTAACTATTAATAATGGGTCTCATTAATGGCTCGGAGTTTAATGATTTTCTTATTATCTTCGCTATCCGCTACTGACAATATCTCGCTTGTTTTTACTAATTTAATTTTATAATATTATTATTCAATAAAAATATTAGTTGTTTCATTTCTGGCTTGAAATCGGGGTTCATAATTTCTTTACAATCTTATATTTATTATAATAATTGAGAGGGTTTAATAAGCTCAATTTAAATAAATTTATTAATAAAAACTAAATTTAGTTTTATTAAATACCCGCTTTTCGTTAAAACGTCCGATGAAAACCTCCTAGCATCCTTTCATAATAGTGCACTAATTTATATTAATATGAAGTTTCTTTTATTAAGTTAATTAATATAAAGAACTTAATTTTTTTGGAAAAAACTAAACTTATTTTAATTTTATATTTAATTTTTTTAATAAATTAAAAATTTTATTAATATTTTTATTCAATAAAAATATTAGAAAATTAATTAAGAAAAAAACTAAATTTAGGTTTTCCTAAGAATTTCTTTTTTTTGATTTTGTTTATTATTAATTTACTTAATAAAAAATAATAATTTAATTAATAAAAAACAAACTCACTTAGACCTTCTAAATACAATTCCTTTATTTAATAAACGAA